AAACAACGAGTTTTTAAATAGAATTGAGGCTCTAGATACGGGATTTTTTTCTCTAGATATACTCGAAAAAAGTACTAGATTGTGTAATGATAAGACTAGAAAATATTACTTGCCTAAAATGTATGATCCCATTTTGAATGGGTTATATCGGGGAACAATCAAAAAAAAAATTTCACCTTCAATCATAAATAAAATTTCGTTAGAAAATTTCATAGAGACAATGGAAATTAATAAGATTCATAGTCTCCTTCTTCCTGATACTGATTACCAAGAGGTTGAACAGAAAATAGACCGATTTGATAAAAAAACTTTTTCAACGGAAAATCGTCATTTATTTACTTTAATCAGTAAATTTGATAGAGAATCGGGATCGAGTTTAAATTGTAAGGGCCTCTCTTTATTTTCAGAAAAAGAACAAGGAAGGATTGGTTCAGAAAAAAGAGCCAAATTTTACAAATTTTTATTGAATACAATTCTAACTAGCCCTAATGGTCAAAAAACAAAACAAAAATTTGTAATAAAAGAAATCAGTAAAAAAGTCCCTAGATGGTCATACAAACTTATTACCGAATTGGAATTCCTGTCGGGCGCAGCTCATGAAGGCCTACCGTTGGATTATCATATACGTTCAAGAAAAAGGGATCATGTAATAATTTATAGGCCTACTAAACGTAGTCGCAAAGCAAGTGTCAAAAACTGGGTGTCTATTAGAGACTATTCGGAAGAATCAGATTTTCGTCGAGAATTCATCAAAGGTTCTATGCGTGTTCAAAGGCGTAAAACTTTTATTTCGAAATTGTTTCAAGCAAATGCGCATTCCCCCCTTTTTTTGGACAGAAAAAAAAAATCCCCCCTTTTTTCTTTTAATATCCCTGAACATATGAAATTTTTTTTTATAAATTGGATGGGTAAAGGATCAGAATTTAAAGATTATACAGAGGAACAAAAAAAAAGACAAAAGGAAGAAGAAGAGAACAAAATAAAGGAAAAAACGTGGATAAAAATCGCGGAAGCCTGGGATTTTGTTCCATATCCACAAGCAACAAGAAGTTTAATTTTAATAATTCAATCTATTTTTAGAAAATATATTTTATTACCTTCATTGATAATAGTTAAAAATATTGGGCGTATTTTATTATCTCAACCCCCTGAGTGGGCTGAGGACTTCGATGAGTGGAATAGAGAAAAGCATATTATATGTACCTATAACGGTGTTCAAGTATCAGAACTCGAACTTCCCAGAAATTGGTTTAAAGATGGTATTCAGATAAAAATAGTATTTCCTTTTTATTTGAAACCTTGGCACAGATCCAAATTGAGGCCCTATTTTTCTTCTTATAAAGATCTAAAGAAAGAACAACAAAAGTTTTATTTTTTAACGGCTTGGGGAACGCAAACTACCCTTCCCTTTGGTTCTGTCCCCCCCAAAACTTCCTTTTTTAAGCCTATTTTTAAAGAACTTAAAAAAAAAATTCGAAAAACGAAAAATAATCATTTTCGAGTTCTAAGCGTTTTAAAAGAAAGAACAAAAAATTTTCTACAAGATTCAAAAGAACCAAAAGGGGTGGTTATCAAAAACGTTTTCTTTCTGTTTATAAAAAAAATAAAAAAAGAACTCTTAAAAGTACATCCAACTCGATTATTTATATTGAGAAAGGTGTATGAATCCGGCGAAACTAAACAAAAAAAAGATTCTATAATTAGGAATCAGATAATTCACGACTCGTTTAGAAAAATTAAATCTACAGATAATACAAATTATTCACTGAGAGAAAAAAAAATTAAAAATCTGGCTGATAGAACAAGCACAATCAGAAAGAAAACAAAGAGTCTTACAAAAGAAAAAAACAGCAATGCCAAGAAAAGAAGTAGTCCTAACAAAACAAGTTATAGTTATAATGGAAAAGAAAAATCACCAAAAATTTTTTGGAAAATATTAAAAAAAAAAAAAAGAAGAAATCGATTAATCCATAAATTAGATTTGTTTATAAAAATTTTCATTAAAAGAATATACATCGATATCTTTCTATGTATCATTCATATTGCCAGAATTCCTACACAACTAGTTCTTGAATCAAGAAATTTTTGTTCTGATAAATACATTTACAATAATAAAACAAACCAAGAAATAAAAAATAAAAAAAACAAAAAAGAAATTAACTTTATTTCGACTCTAAAAAGTGAACTTTACAATATTAAGAATAGTAAGAGGAATTCACATCTTTTTTTTGACTTATCCTCTTTATCACAAGCATATGTATTTTACAAATTATCACAAACCCAAGTTATTAATTTGTATAAGTTAAGATCTTTTTTTGAGTATCATGTAACTCCCGTTTTTCTTAAGACTGCAATAAAAAATTATTTTGTAACACAAGGAATATTTCATTCCGAATTAAGACATACAAAACTTTCAAGTTCTGAAACGAATCAATGGAAAAACTGGTTAAGAGGTCATTATCAATACAATTTATCTCAGATTAGATGGTTTGAATTAATACCACAAAAATGGCGAACTACAATAAATGAAGGTGGTATTACCCAAAATAAAGATTTAACAAAATGGAATTCGTATGAAAAAGATAGATTACTTTATCACAAAAAACAAAAGGATTTGAAAGTATATCCATTACCAAACCAAAAATATAATTTTCCAAAATACTATATATATAATCTTTTATCATATAAATCTATTAATTCTGAAATTAAGAAGTCTTCATATATTATTTATGGATCACCATCAGAATTAAATAAAAACCAAAAAATTACTTTTAATCACAACAATTATAAACAAAATTTATTTGAAAGCCTGGAGGAAATTCCTATCAATCATTATCTAGAAAAGGTCGATATTATGTATATGCAAAAAAATCCAGATAGAAAATATTTTGATTGGACAATTCTCAATTTTTTTCTAAGACAAAAAATAGATATTGAGGCCTGGACCAAAATGGATTATAGCAGTAATATAAATACTAAGCTTGGAAGTAAGAATTACCAAAAAATTGAGAAAATGGATAAAAACGATATTTTTTATCTGATGATTCATCAAAATTTAGAAATAAATCCAATCAATGACAAGAAACTCTTTTTTGATTGGATGGAAATGAATGAAGAAATCCTAAACTCAATATCGACAAATCTGAAACTTCCGTTCTTCCCAGAATTTGTGACACTTTATAATGTATACAAAATAAAACCATGGATTATACCAAGCAAATTACTTCTTTTAAATTTAAATAAAAAGAAAAACATCAATGAAAAGAAAAAATTCCATTTTTTTAGACCATCGAATGAAAAAAGATATTCTGAATTAATGAATCGAAATAAAGAAGAAAAAGAACCCGCGGGCCGAAGAGGCCTTGGATCATATTCACAAAACCAAGATAAAACGAAAAAACAATATAAGATCCGAAATAAGATAAGACCAGAAATAATTTTCTTACGGAAACACTATTTGCTTTTTCAATGGATAATAGATGATGGTTTAATTCCGAATTTAACTGAAAGAATGATCAATAATATCAAGATATATTGTTACTTGCTTGGACTGATAAATCCAAGAGATACTACTATATCGTCTATTCAAAGGAAAGAAATAAATCTGGATATAATGGTGATTCGAAAAAAATTGACTCCTATAGAATTGAATAAAAAGGGGATATTTTTTATCGATCCCATTCGTTTGTCTGTAAAAAACGACGGATACTTTATTATATATCAAACCGTAAGTATATCGTTGGTTCATAAAAGTAAGTACCAAACTCCTCAAAGATATCGAGAACAAAGATATATCAATAAAAATAAATTGGATGAATCTATCCCAAGATATCAAATAATAATTCGAAAGAGAGACAAAAAACATTATGATTTTATCGTTCCTGAAAAGATTTTATCATCTAGACGTCGTAGAGAATTGAGAATTCTAATTTCTTTCAACTCAAAGAATATAAATAGTGTGGATAAAAATCGAGTATTTTGTAACAAAACGAACATAAAAAACAGGAATCCTTTTTTGGATCAAAAAAAGCATCTTGATAGAGATAAAAATGAATTAATTAAATTAAAGTTATTTCTTTGGCCTAATTATCGATTAGAAGACTTAGCTTGTATGAATAGATATTGGTTTAATACCAATAATGGAAGCCGTTTTAGTTTGTTAAGAATATATCCACAATTAAAAATTGGTTGATGGTACATTTTTCCTATATATTCTGTACCATATAGAAAAGCAAACAGATGCACATATGCCCTGTCTTACGTCCCAGTTTAATATTAGATCTTTTTTATTTAATACTAAGTCAATGACGTATCAATTTGTTTGGATAAAATCTATAAAATAAACGAATATATGGAATATTCCGAATTTTCGGTCTAAATTATTTGACGTTGTAAGTGTAAAAACGTACCATCTACTTTTTTATCCCTGTCCAACTAAAATTAAAATTCTTGTGTATACTAATTACTACATTAAAATGACTAATATTATTATTACTGATCAAATAAAATATTTTATATGTAAATTAAAGGATAGAAGGAGCTTTTTTATGATAAAAAATCCATTCAGTGCAATTATTTTGAAAGAGGAAAACGAAGACAACAAGGGGTCTGTTGAATTTCAAGTAGTGAGTTTCACCAATAGGATACGGAGACTTACTTCACATTTGGAATTGCACAAAAAAGACTATTTATCTCAGAGAGGTCTACGTAAAATTCTAGGAAAACGTCAACGGCTGCTCGCCTATTTGTCAAAAAAAAATAGAGTACGTTATAAAGAATTAATCGGACAGTTGGAGATTCGAGAAACAAAAAATCATTAATTTGAAGAGTCGTTTTGAATTTTCGCTTAAATTTTGATGAACCTCTTTTCGCTTTCAGCAATTCATGGAAGAATGAATCGGGAAAAACTTATGACTGCACCAGCTACACGAAATGACCTTATGATAGTCAATATGGGCCCTCAGCACCCATCAATGCACGGTGTTCTTCGACTCATTGTTACTCTAGATGGTGAAGATGTTATTGACTGTGAACCGATATTGGGTTATTTACATAGAGGAATGGAAAAAATTGCGGAAAACCGAACAATTATACAATATTTACCGTATGTAACACGTTGGGATTATTTAGCTACTATGTTCACTGAAGCAATAACTGTAAATGCACCAGAGCAGTTAGGCAATATTCAAGTGCCTAAAAGGGCCAGCTATATCAGAGTCATTATGTTAGAGTTAAGTCGTATAGCTTCGCATTTGTTATGGCTTGGCCCTTTTATGGCAGATATTGGCGCACAGACCCCCTTCTTCTATATTTTTCGAGAAAGAGAATTGATATATGACCTATTCGAAGCTGCTACCGGTATGCGAATGATGAATAATTATTTTCGTATTGGAGGAGTCGCTGCTGATTTACCTTATGGCTGGGTAGATAAATGTTTGGATTTTTGTGATTATTTTTTAACAAGAGTTACTGAATATCAAAGGCTTATTACACGGAATCCTATTTTTTTAGAGCGAGTTGAGGGAGTAGGCATTATTGGCGGAGAGGAGGCAATTAATTGGGGTTTATCGGGACCAATGCTACGAGCTTCCGGAATACAATGGGATCTTCGAAAGGTTGATCATTATGAGTCTTACGATGAATTTGATTGGGGAGTTCAATGGCAAAAGGAAGGGGATTCATTAGCTCGTTATTTAGTACGAATCGGTGAAATGACAGAATCAATAAAAATTATTCAACAGGCTTTAGAAGGAATTCCGGGGGGGCCCTATGAGAATTTAGAAATCCGGCGCTTTGATAAAGTATGGGATCCCGAATGGAATGATTTTGACTATCGATTTATCAGTAAAAAACCTTCTCCTACTTTTGAATTGTCAAAACAAGAACTTTATGTGAGAGTCGAAGCCCCAAAAGGAGAATTAGGAATTTTTCTGATAGGAGATAAGGGTGTTTTTCCTTGGAGATGGAAAATCCGACCACCGGGTTTTATCAATTTGCAAATCCTTCCTCAATTAGTTAAAAGAATGAAATTGGCTGATATTATGACAATACTAGGTAGCATAGATATCATTATGGGAGAAGTTGATCGTTAAAATGATAATAGATACAACAGAAGTACAAGCTATCAATTCTTTTTTTAGATTGGAATCCTTAAAAGAGGTATATGAGATCATATGGATGCTTGTCCCTATTTTTACTCCTGTATTAGGAATCACAATAGGTGTACTAGTAATTGTTTGGTTAGAAAGAGAAATATCTGCGGGGATACAACAACGTATTGGCCCTGAATACGCCGGGCCTTTGGGAATTCTTCAAGCTTTAGCAGATGGTACAAAATTACTTTTCAAAGAGAATCTTCTTCCATCAAGAGGAGATACTCGTTTATTCAGTATCGGACCATCCATAGCAGTCACATCAATTCTACTAAGTTCTTTAGTAATTCCTTTTGGATATCGCCTTGTTCTAGCCGATTTAAGTATTGGTGTTTTTTTATGGATTGCCATTTCAAGTATTGCTCCCGTGGGCCTTCTTATGTCAGGTTATGGATCAAATAATAAATATTCCTTTTTAGGTGGTTTACGGGCTGCTGCTCAATCAATTAGTTATGAAATACCATTAACTCTATGTGTGTTATCAATATCTCTACGTGTGATTCGTTAAGATATAAAATTTCCTCTATGTCTTTTCTTTCTAGGAAGGAAATTTCATGAGTTGAATATACCTTTTTATTTTTTATTCATCATTCGGGTTGATGAACTAAACCAGATAGTTATATGAGTGAAAAAAACAGTTTCTTACTTTGCAGTAAAAAGATTCAGTCTCATTTCCTATGTACAAGTGTTAAGTGAAAGTAAACATAAGCATTATATACTATACTATTTACCCCAAGATTGAGTGATTAGTCATCATGACTTGAAGCGGGTTCAAAAGGAGCAACTATCTAGGGATTTTACTAGCTATTAACAGACATGTATTACCCTAATGAGCGGGGGGTCCTTTTGACCAAAAAGGGTGGATAGTTAGGAACACCAAGGTACACAAAGGATTCGTAATAGAGATTATGTAAGTTATTCAACAGGATTTTTCTGTTCATACTGCATAGCATAAAAGGAATTCTAATTGGGGCTTTATGTTGGTAGAAATGATGAAGGAGTACTCCCCACGATTCCGATCCAGAGTATTTTCCTATCCACCGATTAAGTAAATAACTATCAAGAACGAAGTAATCCTTTACTTAAAGTACCTTTTTATGAGAAAGGAGAATAGGAACAAAAAAATAAACTCGAAAGAATTAACTTGCACTACAAAAAAGATCTTTTTTAGAGAGATATAATTCTTGTAATGTTTCGTGAACTAATGCAATGTATCTTTTTTTTCGTAATCAAAAATGCTAGGTTGAAATATTTATTGAGATTTCTACAAAAAACTTTTTATTTAAAGGTTAAGTTATTACTCAACAAAAAATTTTAATTTTTAAAAGATAAGATCAATTCAGAAGCA